CGGAAATGAACCGAGTAATCTGTTCTTTTATCCAAGAAAAAGTATTTCTAGTTTGCATTTGCATGGTCCAATCATTTATCCCGAAAATTTCTACAATAAATTGGGTAGGTTGCTAGTATAGTTTCCTATCCGCGATTCTGCTATTTACTTCTTTAAACTTAATTGAATGAAATAAGAAAGAATATTACTGGAATATAGAAAGATTGGAATATAGAAAGATCGGCCCGCCTTGGATGGTTAAAAATGGAAAGATAAAGTATGATTTTGAATGGTTTGATTATGTTTATGTAAAAAAAAAAGAAACGTTATAGTTCTAATTTAAAATTAGAATTTTATTTATATCCTTATTATCTTTTTTCTTTTCAGTCAGTCAGTGAATGATAAATCACTACAAGTGATGGAGATACACGATTTAAATATTGGAAAACCCAATATTTTAAAATTGTATCAAGAATGACTGGCAAAATGGAAACAAGAACCGATATAATTTGATCATTATGAGCAAATCCAAAATCTTTGTAGATAGAGCTAATCATTAGTTCCCAACCCTGGTGCGAATGAAATCCAACACAAAAATCCGTTAATAAGAGAATAGAAAAAGCTTTTATTGTGTCACTTAAGTTATATAGGAATTCCTGAACCCAAGAATTAATAAGAATAAGTTCTTTATTCGCCAGAATAGAATAACTGCTTAGAATAAAGAAACATATTATATTTGTCGAGAATTGGAAAATCGTATGGATACAATCCTCATTATACATCTTGATAAATTGAATCGTTTCGTTGTGGATTCCGATACGAAGTTTTTGTAGATGCGTTTCCGGGTATTCCTTTACCATTTCGTCCAACAAGCGCAGCTCTTCTAATTCCATGAATTTTTCTAGAAAACTCTTTTCTTGAATATCATTCAAAAAAGTTTCCAATTTCTTAGTATTCCACCAATTAGTAACCCAGGATTCCAGACTTTTTTGACATGATAATGCGATCCACCAAGGTAAAAAGACTATAGATACAAGATATAGAAAAGTAATCAATTTTTTCTTTTTTTCCAAATTTTTCATCTCTAATTTGTTTATGAACTCGTCGCATTCGTCGACTCTATCTAGATCTAGTAGTTATATCAAACATGAAGTCTATTACAAGTAGCTAATCCATGCATTTAGTCTCTTTTTTTTTTAGGTCTTGAATCTTGCTTGAATCTTGAAAGAATACAGAACTAGAAAAAGAGTACACTTCTAATTCGAATGAATAAAATGCGTGTTTTCAGATATTACAATTGGTCCCAAAAATGCCATTACTTCGATGAATACGCGTCAGAACTACATCAATTTTAAATTAATACATTTTTTTCACGACGAAAGAATTGACTTTCTACCAAAGTGGGCGTTCTTATAAAATTTCCATTAAGGTAGGTATGCTGTCGAAAAAGTTTGAAAAAGAGTATTGTAGATTTTTTATTTTACTCCGAGTTAAGAAAGAAAGTATTTATCATTTCAAAATACTTCAATTGGTACACGAAAGAAATAGGCCAATTCAGCAGCTTTTTGTTCAATTTCTCGTGGAGTCAAATTTTCATCCGTACGGGTCAAAGGAATGGCCCCTTGGCCTCTTATTTCCAGATAAAGGACACGGCGAGTATAAATGCCCTCTTTAAATTCTATTCTAATAGACTGAATATCTTTTATAAGAAATCGGAGACAGATGCGACGGTTTTTTCCAGGAAATCCCCAACGAAAAATACATACTATTCCTTCTTTTTTATCAAAAAAATCATAACCACTACCCACATTCAACGAAATTGTACACCACAAGTAGGAGCTAATAAAGAGGCCAGCGATTCCATAGAAAGACATCACGATCCCTTGGGGAAAAAAAAGAATTTGTTGGGGGGGAAATAAGGATATAAAATTCCTACCGAGATAACTAGAAATTCCAACCAATACGAATCCTAATGAACCTATAAAAAGGATAATGGCCCAGCCTAAATTACTTATTTTTCGAGATCCTGTTATAAGTTCTATCCATATACGTTCTGATCGACAATTCATAATAGATCTGATTCCATTTAATTAAAATTAAAAGAAGACACCAAAGTAATTGCACTTTCCTTACTTTTTTGTGTTTTCGATGTAACTCTCATCAACTAGTATTATAATCTGATGTGAAACTTTACCTTTTTTATCTTTTTTTTTGTTTACCAGTAATTCACCCAATTAGTTAGAAAAACTCTACCCCTATATACTATCTTTCTACATGTATTTCGTAAAAAATCACGTATGATATGATTCTGCTAAATAGATATATGTGTAAATAGATATATGTGTTAGGATTCAAGCCTAAGTTTTTAAAACATAGATTTTGGCCACAGGGCTTAAACAATCTTGTTTTTTTGAACATGAAGAAATAAAGAAGCCATTGCAATTGCCGGAAATACTAGGCCTACTAAAGGCACAAGAATAGAGGGAAAGTTAATAGTTGTCATAGAATGGGTACCTCGATCTACTATAAGTGTAATTGTACCTGTTTGTTATATTTTTTGTTGTTATTATATATATTATATTACTGAATTAATTAGAATTCTAATTAATTCAGTAATATATCTATTCTTTAGAAGTGAATTGATATCATATGTTATGTATAGATCATAAAAGTTTAGTTTAAAATGAAGACAGAATAGAATAAATAAGGGAAATTTCTTAGGAATATAACCTTCCAATAATCATCAAGTAACAAAGTATTTACGGATACAAGATGGTATCAACGTCCCATTGCGTATTGATACTTATCGGATATAGAATAGATTTGTTTCTCTTTGTTCCTACAAACATATTTGTTCGATTTTGGTGGTAATAATAGAACAAATATGAACCCTTGTTCCGAGATAATCCATTGAACAACAAGGGGTACATTGCATAATCACAGTCTTTTCTAATGCAATAAAGTTACATAGTGTCATTTTTCTTTGAGTAAAGGGGTATTTCCATGGGTTTGCCTTGGTATCGTGTTCATACTGTCGTATTGAATGATCCCGGCCGGTTGATTTCTGTCCATATAATGCATACAGCTCTGGTTGCCGGTTGGGCTGGTTCGATGGCTCTATATGAATTAGCCGTTTTTGATCCCTCTGATCCCGTTCTTGATCCAATGTGGAGACAGGGTATGTTCGTTATACCTTTCATGACTCGTTTAGGAATAACCAATTCATGGGGCGGTTGGAGTATTACAGGGGGGACTATAACGGATCCGGGTATTTGGAGTTATGAAGGTGTGGCCGGAGCACATATTGTGTTTTCTGGTTTGTGCTTTTTAGCAGCTATTTGGCATTGGGTGTATTGGGATCTAGAAATATTTTCTGATGAACGTACAGGAAAACCTTCTTTGGATTTGCCTAAGATTTTTGGAATTCATTTATTTCTTTCCGGAGTGGCTTGTTTTGGTTTTGGCGCATTTCATGTAACAGGCTTGTATGGTCCCGGAATCTGGGTATCCGACCCTTATGGACTAACTGGAAAAGTACAGCCTATAAGTCCGGCATGGGGTGTCGAAGGTTTTGATCCTTTTGTTCCAGGAGGAATAGCCTCTCATCATATTGCAGCAGGGACATTAGGCATATTAGCAGGTTTATTCCATCTTAGTGTCCGTCCCCCTCAACGTCTATACAAAGGGTTACGTATGGGCAATATTGAAACCGTTCTTTCTAGTAGTATTGCTGCTGTCTTTTTTGCAGCTTTTGTTGTTGCTGGAACTATGTGGTATGGTTCAGCAACTACTCCGATCGAATTATTTGGTCCCACTCGTTATCAATGGGATCAGGGATACTTTCAGCAAGAAATATACCGAAGAGTAAGTGCTGGGCTATCTGAAAATCAAAGTTTATCTGAAACTTGGGCAAAAATTCCTGAGAAATTAGCTTTTTATGATTACATCGGGAATAATCCGGCAAAAGGGGGATTATTTAGAGCGGGCTCCATGGACAATGGCGATGGAATAGCTGTTGGATGGTTAGGACACCCTATTTTTAGAGATAAAGACGGACGTGAACTTTTTGTACGCCGTATGCCTACATTTTTTGAAACATTTCCGGTCGTTTTGATAGATGGGGACGGAATTGTTAGAGCTGACGTTCCTTTTCGAAGAGCGGAATCTAAGTATAGCGTTGAACAAGTCGGTGTAACTGTTGAGTTCTATGGGGGTGAACTCAACGGAGTCAGTTATAGTGATCCCGCTACTGTCAAAAAATATGCTAGGCGTGCTCAATTGGGTGAAATTTTCGAATTAGACCGCGCTACTTTGAAATCTGATGGTGTTTTTCGCAGTAGTCCAAGGGGTTGGTTTACTTTTGGACATGCTTCTTTTGCCTTACTCTTCTTCTTTGGACACATTTGGCATGGGGCTAGAACTTTGTTCAGAGATGTTTTTGCCGGTATTGACCCCGATTTGGATGCTCAGGTGGAATTTGGAGCATTCCAAAAACTTGGGGATCCCAGTACAAGAAGACAAGGAGTCTAATAGACTCTTTTTACTCTATTTTTGGTGTGATTTGATATAGGATACTAAAAAATCTTGATTGAAATCACCGCCCTTTTTTTGTTTTGACTTTTTATCATTATCGAGAAAATAATCTCGAGTAAACAGGTATGGAAGCTATAATTGTAAACCACAATCAAATCTATGGAAGCATTGGTTTATACATTTTTATTAGTCTCGACTCTAGGAATCATTTTTTTCGCTATCTTTTTTCGGGAACCTCCTAAAGTTCCAACTAAAAAGGTGAAATAATTTTTCATTAGCTTAATTGAAGTAATGAGCCTTCTGATATTAGATGATATTAGAAGGCTCATTACTTCAACTAGTCCCCGTGTTCCTCGAAAGGATCTCTTAATTGTTGAGAGGGTTGCCCAAAAGCGGTATATAAGGCATACCCAGTAAAACTTACAAGTAAACCAGATATAAAGATGGCGACTAGGGTTGCTGTTTCCATTATTATATAATTTCAAGACCCCAATGGATCTATGATAAAATCATTTATTTACAATGGAATGGTATACAAAGTCAACAGATCTAAAAAAAAATAGGATTTATGGCTACACAAACCGTTGAGGGTAGTTCTAGATCGCGTCCAAAACCAACTACCGTAGGGGTTTTATTGAAACCGTTGAATTCGGAATATGGTAAAGTAGCTCCTGGATGGGGAACTACTCCTTTGATGGGAGTTGCAATGGCTTTATTTGCAATATTCCTATGTATTATTTTGGAAATTTATAACTCTTCCGTTTTATTGGATGGAATTTCAATGAATTAAATCCACTCAATAAAAAGTGCATTTGATTTTTCGGGCTAGGCTTTGTATTTTTAACGCCCTTTTTTGGTAGTTCGATCGCGGAATTTCTTTCTTTCTGTATTTCCGGAATATGAGTGTGTGACTTGTTATAGTTGATCCTATTGATAGTACAGAGAAGGGGTCTGTCATCTTATCTTGATAGAGATGGTTCGCATTCGTCGGATATCTTTTTTTGTATCTGAAACACGGAATATCTAAAATAGATGAAGAAATCTTTGAACTATGATTCATATTTTTTTAATATTAAGACCTCGCGATCGGATTCAATCAAATTTTTTATTTTCAAAAAAATCGAAATATTTTTATTCTTTTTATTTAATAAAATAAAAAGAACAAACAATTTCTTTTTTTTTATACCTCTTCTATTGATTGAATAAGCGATGATCCAATGGTTCTTACTCAAGGAATCTTTGGGATTAGCTTTTAGGTTTTTCGGAGTCATCGTGGTTATAGTATGAATCTGGGGTTTCAATCAATTCATAGGGTCTTAACAAGAAAAATGCCTATCGCTGATAAAAAAGCCACATAAAAAGAAAAAACAAAGATAAAAAATAGGAAAAGAGAATATTCAAGAGGCCGGTAGTAACAATTAACAGAAAGATGGATGAGCCGACTTGATATATTGGCATTATCGCCCCAAAAACAAAAACTTTACTTTCGGATTTTTATTACTTCACATCTTCCGAAAAGAAAAAATAAAGAGATTAAGAAGCTTTAACCTTTATTTGGGTGTGTTTGCTTGAGCCGTACGAGATAAAATTCTCATATACGGTTCTTAGAGGGGGGCTTTTAGCGCTTTACCTATCTCAATAAAGTCTATGATTGGTTCGAAGAACGCCTCGAGATTCAGGCGATTGCGGATGATATAACTAGTAAATATGTTCCTCCGCATGTAAACATTTTTTATTGTCTAGGAGGAATTACGCTTACTTGTTTTTTAGTACAAGTAGCTACGGGGTTTGCTATGACTTTTTACTATCGCCCAACTGTTACGGAGGCTTTCGCTTCTGTTCAATATATAATGACGGAAGCTAATTTTGGTTGGTTAATACGATCAGTTCATCGGTGGTCCGCAAGTATGATGGTTCTAATGATGATCCTGCATGTATTTCGTGTGTATCTTACCGGTGGCTTTAAAAAACCTCGCGAATTGACTTGGGTTACAGGCGTGGTTCTGGCTGTATTGACCGCATCCTTTGGTGTAACTGGTTATTCCTTACCTCGGGACCAAATCGGTTATTGGGCAGTCAAAATTGTAACAGGTGTACCTGACGCTATTCCTGTAGTAGGATCTACTTTGGTAGAGTTATTACGTGGAAGTGCTAGTGTGGGACAATCCACTTTGACCCGTTTTTATAGTTTACATACTTTTGTATTGCCTCTTCTTACTGCCGTATTTATGTTAATGCATTTTTTAATGATACGTAAACAAGGTATTTCTGGTCCCTTATAGAAACTTATAGAAAAAGGGGTATATCATAGATATTTTTAATTTATCATTTTTGGGGGGGAAGGGGATAAGAACAGTATTTCATTGCTACATGTATGGATTATTGAAAACAATAATCCATGTAGTTGGACATTTTCCTTCAACTCTCTAATATTGTATTTAATTATTTACCATACACTAGTTGAAGGTAATTCTCAAAAAAAAATGGATTATGGGAGTGTGTGACTTGAACTATTGATTAGGCTGTGCAGGTATACGGCCCTTTACTGCCACATTGTAATTCATAATTCAATGTGTCTTTTGTCCAACCACCGTATAAGTAAGTCCTATACAGAGGATAGGCTGGTTCGTGTGAAGAGAATTTATTCTATGATCAACCCTGAATCATGTCAGGCATGAACGGGCTCCGTAAGATCCAGTCGAATGTGTAATTTTGGGTAATATAATGAAAATTGTTCTCTTTTTTTCTTAATTTAAGTATATATAATATAACTAATAACTAAATTAAATGATTATTAATTCGTTTTTATATTAACTATTATATAATATTATTTGAATAGTATTGAAATGCATCCATTTCCTCGGCATTGACCTGATCTATGATACTATCGGAGTGAAACAAGGGATCTAAAGAACAATAGAGGCTAGGCTATATTAGTAACAAGTAAACCCTTTAATTTTTAAATTTCTTATATAAGAAAATCTGAAAAAATTTTGGAGATAAAAACCAACCACAAGGGATGAGACTACCCAGAAAGCATTTGATCATGATGTAAGCCTACTTGGGTCTTGAGCATTTATTTGTACGAACGTAAACTTCCCAAATAATCATTCATATGGCTAAGAGATTTATTTTGGATTCATTCGTTTGTTTTGATTTTTGCTCGAGCCGGATGATGAAAAATCAGCATGTCCGGCTCTTTCGGGGGATGAATTGAATATCTATATATAATAAAATCATAATGATTCACCTATCCTAATAACAAAAAAACCGGACTTGAATGATCCCGCATTAAGGGCTAAATTGGCAAAAGGGATGGGTCATAATTATTATGGAGAGCCTGCATGGCCTAATGATCTTTTATATATTTTTCCCGTCGTAATTTTCGGTACTATTGCATGTAACGTAGGCTTAGCGGTTTTAGAACCATCAATGATTGGTGAGCCAGCGGATCCATTTGCAACCCCTTTGGAAATATTACCTGAATGGTATTTTTTTCCCGTATTTCAAATACTTCGTACAGTACCAAATAAGTTATTAGGCGTTCTTTTAATGGTTTCAGTACCTGCGGGATTATTAACAATTCCTTTTTTAGAAAATGTTAATAAATTCCAAAATCCATTTCGTCGTCCAGTAGCTACAACTGTCTTTTTGGTTGGTACCGCGGTGGCCCTTTGGTTAGGTATTGGAGCAACATTACCTATTGATAAATCTCTAACTTTAGGTCTTTTTTAAATTGATTCAATTGTGAAATAGCACAACGTGTGTATCTAGGGAATAGCCGCTTCAAGGTGAATTTTCCCTAGATCCATCTATCTATTCAATTAAATTCTTTATTTCTTCTCTAAAATTCAATTCATTCTTATTTTTCTTTTCATCTTTTATTTTTCGTTTTTATTAAATGTAAATCAATTCAAAAATGTTTTTCAAGAGTGTCAAATATTTTTTTTACGTCGTCTATGTTAAAATGTTCAATTTTAATAAGATCTTCTTGACTGTTATTCAAAAGGTCTGCTAATGTATGTATATTGGCCTTTTTTAGGCAATTGTAGATCCTAGGTGGCAATTCTAACTGGTCTATAAAAATATATTTTAATACTATTTTTTTTTTCTGAGTTGACTCAATCTATCGTGAAAGGTCAAAAGTGGTAAAGAAACTTTTTTTTGATTGTCCGCTAAATGTAAATTTGCTTCTTCCGCATGTAGAAAAGGAATCAATAAATCAATTAAATTCCGGGAGGCTTCATAAAGTGCTTCTTTCGGAGTTAAACTACCATTTGTCCATATTTCGAGAAAAAGTATTTCTTGTTTTTCATTTCGATTCCCATAAGAATGAATACTATGATTCACGTTTCGAACAGGCATGAATAGAGCATCTATAGGATAACTTCCGTCTTGAAAGTTATTGGGTGCTTTAATATGATAGCCTCGATTTCGCTCGAGTTGTAATCCAATACACAAATCAATTGGTTCCGTCAAGCTAGCTATATGTTGTGTATTGTCAACTATTTCTACATACGGCGGCAAGATAATATCTTGAGCAGTTACGCATTTAGGGCCCCTCACACAAATGGATGCTTCACAAGTTCCATATAGATTACTTCTCAATATGATTTCTTTCAAATTCATTAAAATGTCATGGACTGATTCTTTAATACCTACGATGGTAGAGTATTCATGTGGTATTTTCTCAGATTTTGCGCGTGTAATACATGTTCCTTCCATTTCTCCAAGTAAAGCTCTTCGCATTGCAATGCCGATTGTGTCAGCTTGCCCTTTCAGAAGTGGAGAAAGAATAAAGCGCCCATAATAAAGACATTTACTATCTGTTCTTGATTCAACACACTTCCACTGCAGTGTCCGAGTCGATACTCTTATTTTCTCTCGAACCATAGGAATATTATAAATATCTTTGAATCGTTTATTTCTCTTGAAATTTCTTCAATGCTTTTTTTTTACACACGTCTTTTGTTAGGAGGTCTACAGCCATTATGCGGCAGAGGGGTTACGTCCCGCACCAAAGACAATAATACACCGCTTCGATAAATAGTTCGTAATGCTGCATCTCTTCCGAGACCGGGACCCTGTATCATGACTTCTGCTCGTATCATACCCTGTTCCACCACTGTCTGAATAGCATCTACTGTCGCTGTTTGAGCCGCAAATGGCGTCCCCCTTTTTCTACCTTTAAAACCACAAGTACCCGCGGAAGACCAGGAAACAACCCCACCCCGTACATCTGTAACAGTTACAATCGTATTGCTCCAACCTGCTTGAACATGGATAATGCCTTTTGGTATTTTACGTATACTTTTACGTTTACTAATACGTCTTCTAGTTGAAGTACGTCTTCTAGGTGAAGTAATTATTCGTATAGGTTTTGCCATATTTTCTCATTTCATAAATATGTGTCAGAGATATATGGATATATCCATTTCATGCCAAAACAAATTCGTCATTTTTTTTTTTGACATTATATTATTCAAGACAGCACCTTTTAATACTTTAATTTAAAATGAAAGTATTATCCCTGTCGTTGTTTATGTTTTGGGTTAGAACACATTACTATAATTCGTCCCCGTCTGCGGATCAGACGACACTTTGTACAAATTTTACGAACCGAAGCCCTTATTTTCATATTTGTCATTCCCTACTTTTCATTTTGAATCTAGTTCGTGGAAGAAAATAAGTTTCTTGATATTTGAAATCTTGAATTGTACTCTCGAGAGAAGGAGTGTTGAGGTTGAAAAACCACTTAATCGTGTGAATCTTTAGTGCAGAGTTTTTAAAATTTATCTATAGATCTCTGGTTCAATCATTTCAATTATAAAGGCTTATTTCAATTTTAACCCTACCAAGAGATAGGTTTTTCCCTATAGAATTACGTCGTATCCTTTAGGCAATCAAATAAAGATAATATAATTTCTAATTATAATCTGATCTTCATCATCTAAACGAATGCAGACCATACCGTTAGTGAGTGATTTTGTTCAGGCAAAATCTCCTTAACGTATCAACTAATAGAGCAGAGATATTAGATAACCTGTCTTTTGTCTTTTTTGTTCACAATTGTAGGCAATTTTTGATTTAATTTAGCTATTAGAGGGATTACCATATATAACATAAAATTTCTCCCCCAACTCCTTCTCGTCGAGCCTCCCGATCTGTCATTAGACCGCGAGAGGTAGAAAGAATTACAAGTCCTATTCCGCCTAAAATTCTAGGAATTCCTTGAGAGTTAGAATAGATTCGTAGACTAGGTCGACTAATTCTTTTTAAATATAAAGTATTTCGATATGGTCCTTTCCTATTTCTTCTCCTATTTCTTCCATATTGCAGAGTTAAAACCAATAAGGATTTGTTTCCTTCTTGATGTTTTCTCACGTTTTGAATAAAGCCTTCTCGTAAAAGTATTTTAACAATGTTTTCGGTGATGTTAGTCGATGCTATTCGAACTGTTCTTTTTCTATTCATGTCAGCATTTCGTATCGAGGTTATTATATCAGCAATAGTGTCCCTACCCATGGTGTCTCCAAATTTTGATATAATCAACATGTTTTTTATTATCTTTTTCTTTTATTTTCTGTTATGAATTACAAAATGAAAAATTTTTAAACGAAAGATATATACGTGATAGATAGTCTACTATCTCATTCAAATATTCTATTTTTTGGTATTATAATACCTCAGAAGCTACTGAAACTATTTTAGTAAAGTTTTGTCTCAATTCGCTAGCAATTGCGCCAAAAACTCGACTTCCTTTTGGATTTCCCTCTTGATCAATGATAACTGCAGCGTTGTCATCATATCTTATTATCATACCGTCGTCCCGTTTGAGTTCTTTACAGGTACGTACAATTACAGCTCTTATTATTTGTGATCTTTTTAAGGATGAATTGGGTATTGCTGCTTTGATCACAGCAACAATTACATCGCCAATACGAGCGTATCGACGATTGCTAGCTCCTAGGATTCGAATACACATCAATTTTTTAGCTCCACTGTTGTCTGCTACATTCAAATAGGTCTGAGGTTGAATCATCTTTTTTTATCTGTTCTTTCAATTCAAAACTAACTGCAAAGGACTAAAAAGAAATATTGTTTGTCAAAAAGAAGATCGTTTTCCTTTGGTTCTACATTCCTATCCTGAACTAAGAAATTGAGTTCGTATAGGCATTTTAGATGCCGTTATTGAGATAGCCCTTCGGGCTATATTTTCTGCTACTCCGCTTATTTCATAAAGTATTCGACCTGGTTTGACAACAGCTACCCAATATTCGGGAGATCCTTTCCCCGAACCCATACGGGTTTCCGCAGACCTTAGTGTAACCGGTTTGTCTGGAAAAATACGTACCCATATTTTTCCCCCACGACGCGCATTTCGTGTCATTGCTCGCCTTCCCGCTTCTATTTGTTTAGATGTGATCCAAGAGGGTTCGAGTGCCTGAAGAGCATATCTTCCAAAACACACTTTATTTCCGCGAGAAGATATTCCCTTCAGTCTTCCTCGATGTTGTTTGCGGAATCTGGTTCTTTTTGGACTAAGCATAGCAATTTGATCAAAAAAGATGAATTAAATTTTTATTTAATTGGGTACAATTTTAAATTAGAACTAGTTTGATGTAAAAAAAGGAAAAAGTTGTTATTTTGTGTTCCATTCTTAAATTTTAAACCGAAACAGAAAGACAAGTAAAATCCTATTATTATTTTTATTTTGCGTCTATAAATATCCAAATTTTGATACCTAATACCCCAAAAATAGTTTGAACGGGATAGGCACAATAATCAATTTTCGCGCGAATGGTTTGTCGGGGAACTCTTCCCTCTCTTATCCATTCAATACGTGCAATTTCTTTTCCATCGATCCGGCCTGCTATTTGTATTTGAATTCCTTCCGTATCCGCGTGTTCGGCGGCTAATTCGATAGCCTCTTTCATAGCTTTTTTAAATGGTACCCTACCCATTATTTGGTTAGCTATAAATTCAGCAAGAATTATAGGGTGCTGATAAGTGTTTTTAATTTGTGAAATAGCAATGTTGAGTTTTAGTTTTCGGCTCACACAATTTAATTCTTTTTGTAAATTTATTTTTAGGTTTTCGATTACTCGTCGTATATTTTCTATTCTTAACTCTGGAACTACGATATAGATTATTACCTGTATCAGATCGATTCTTTTTTGAATTTCTATGCGTACAATTCTTTCGACATCCGACGATGTTCTTGGATTTTGATTTTGTTGTACAAAATTGTTTATATAATCCCGTATTTTTTGATCTTCTTGTAGACCTTCAGAATAGTTTTTTGGTTGTGCAAACCAAAGGGAATAATGACTTTGGGTTGTACCAAGTCGGAAACCAAGTGGATTTATTTTTTGTCCCATATTACCCCATCATATTTACTTTAAAAAAAATCCAGGTATTCGACAAATGCTGGATTGAGCAAGACTTTCTGTTGATTAGTTTTAGATAAACTTCGTATACATTCTTCTATGTCGCCATAGTAGGTTATATCTTTTAATACAATAGTTATGTGACAAGTCGGTCTTTTTATCAGATAACGACGTCCTCGGGCTTGAGGTTTTAATTTTTTCATGGTAGTTCCTTTGTTAACTTCGGCTTTAAAAATGACTAAATCGGCTTTGTTGAAACCTTTATTGTGACTAGCATTTGATGCTGCAGAATAAATCAATTTAAAAATGGGATAACATGCACGATAGGGCATGAGTTCTAATATCATAAGTGTTTCTTCATAGGAACGCCCGCGGATCTGGTCAATTACTCTTCTTGCTTTGTGAGCCGACATAGGTATATATTGGCCTAAAGCATATACATCATCTTTTCTCTTTTTTCTTTTCATAAAGTTTATCTTCGATTAAAAAATGATAAGCATAAGCATTTATTAAAAAGTCATTTTTTAATAATTAATAAAATTAACGGTGAGATTTATTATCGTTTTTTTCATGTTCGGTATAATTTCGAGTTGGTGCGAATTCTCCTAATTTCTGACCTACCATATAATCCGTTATGTAAATAGGTAAGTGTTCCTTACCATTATGGATAGCGATTGTATGTCCAATCATGGTGGGTATAATGGTAGATGCCCGAGACCAAGTTACTATTACTTTTTTTTCCGCTTTTGCGTTAAGCTTATCAATTTTTCGTACTAAATGATTGGCTACAAAAGGATGTTTTTTTTGTGAACGTGTCACAGTTAATTACTCCTAAAATTTTTTTTATGTAAAGACGAAGAGACTAATTCTATTTACTACGTCGACGAATAATCAAATTATCACTATATTTATTCCTTTTTCTACTTCTTTTTCCAAGTGCAGGATAACCCCAAGGGGTTGCGGGGTGTTTTCTACCAATTGGAGCCTTCCCTTCACCACCCCCATGGGGATGGTCTACAGGGTTCATAACGGTTCCTCTTACTACAGGACGCTTACCTAGCCAACGTTTAGATCCGGCTCTACCCAAACTTTTCAGTTTCACTCCAACATTTCCCACTTGTCCGACTGTTGCGGAGCAGTTTTGGGATATCAAACGGACCTCTCCAGAAGGTAATTTTAATGTGACCGATTTCCCCTCTTTTGCAATCAGTTTCACTACAGCACCCGCGGCTCTAGCTAATTGTCCACCCTTTCCAAGTGTGATTTCTATGTTATGTATGGCCGTGCCTAAGGGTATAGCGGTCAAAGGTAGGGCATTTCCCATTTTTATAGGAATTCCTGTACCAGAAACAATGGTATCTCCAATTATAGCCCCTCTGGGATGTAAAATATATCTTTTTTCACCATCCCCATAGTGTATGAGACAAATGTATGCATTTCGATTAGGGTCATATTCTATGGTTCTGATTCGACCATATATGTCTTTTTCATTCCGCCGAAAATCTATTTTACGGTATAGACGCTTATGACCTCCCCCCCTATGCCTTGCGGTAATGATTCCTTTGGCATTACGTCCTTTACCACAACGATGCTCTCCAACGATCAAATTATTTCGTGGATTGGATTTCACTTGATTGTCTACGGCTCCCTTGCGTGTGCTCAGGGTAGAAGTTTTGTATAAATGTCTCGCCATGTTATTAAGTCTTTTTATTGAAGTTATTTTCTTTCTAAGAGGTGAAATAGAATAACCCGATTGAAGAGGAATGATCATACGTCTGTAATGCATTGTATGTTCCATTATAATAGAAATACATAGAGAATGACTAAGAGAGAATGACTAAGAGAATAGAAATACATAGAGAATGACTAAGAGAATAGAAATACATAGAGAATGACTAAGAGAGAATGACTAAGAGAATAGAAATACATAGAGAATGACTAAGAAACAAAGATTTTTTTAAACAATAGATGTCTTTAAGGAGTCGATGACTATTCATAATTTCCGTCATAGTTGATTCGAATTCGACATTAGAAGTATATTACTTTTTTGCGAATAACCGAAGACTTTTGTGCCTATTCAATAAATAAAATGTCTTCCCTATGAGTTCGAGTCTCAATAAGAATGCTAGTTTTTACTGTTCATCTGGTATGGTATAAATAGACTAGACCAATTCCTTTGATACAGAGCCAGATTTCTTATTGATCCCCTTTGGCGTGCATCCAGTAGGAATTGAACCCACGAATTCGCCAATTATGAGTTGGGCGCTTTAACCATTCAGCCATGGATGCTTAGGGGGGATCCTTGTACATAGTGAATAACCAAATATCAATTGAAATTTAATCTTTAGTATATTAGTATAACTGAATCCAATTTAGGAGGCAAAAATGGATAAAAAGAACGACTTATGGATTAACGAATTCAAATTCTGGCTTTTCGAATTGAGAGAGATTCTCAATTTTCACTCTTTCTCAGATTCATGGACCAAATTAAGTTCAGTGGGATCTTTCATTCAGATTTTTTTCCACCAAGAACGTTTTCTAAAACTCTTTGACCCCCGAATTTGGAGTATCCTATCTTTACCCAACTCGCGGGGTTCAAAAAACAATAACTATTTAATGATCAAGGGTGTAATCCTCTTTGTAGTAGTGTTCTTTCTATATCGTATTAACAATCGAAATATGGTCGAAAGAAAAAATCTCTATTTGATAGGACTTCTTCCTATACCGATGAATTCCATTGGGCCCAGAAATGATACATTGGAAAAACCCTTTTGGTCTTCCAATATCAATAGGCTGATTGTTTCACTCCTTTGTCTTCCAAAAGGAAAAAATATTTCAGCGAGTTGTTTCCTGGATCCGAAAGAGAGTACTAGTACTTGGTTTCTTCCAATAACTAACAAGTGTATCGTGCCTGAATCTAAGCGGGGTTCGCAGTGGTGGAGGAACTGGATCGGAAAAAAGAGGGATTCTAGTTGTAAGATATCTAATGAAACCGTCGCTGGAATTGAGATCTCATTCAAAGAGAAAGATATAAAATATCTGGAGTTTCTCTTTGTATATTATATGGATGATCCGACTCTGAGGAGGAGGCGAAACATAATTAACTTGAATTCGGGACAGCTTTTCGAAATCTTAGTGAAGCACTGGATTTGTTATCTCATGCCTGCTTTTCGTGAAAAAAGACCAATTGAAGTGGAGGGTTTCTTAAAACAACAAGGGGCTGGGTCAACTATTCAATCAAATGATATAGAGCATATTTCCCGTCTTTTCTCGAGAAACAAGTGGGCTTTTTCTTTGCAAAATTGTGCTCAATTTCATATGTGGCAATTCCACCAAGATCTCGTCGTTAGTTGGGGGACGAATTCGTACGAATCGGATTTGGATTTATTGAGGAAGGATCGGCTTTTTAGGAATGTATGGTCAAATATTCAATATGATTCCACAAGATCTAGTTTCGTTCAAGTAACGGATTCTAGCCAATTGAAAGGATCTTCTGATCAATCTAGAGATCGTTGGGATTCCATTAGTAATGCGGATTCGGAATATCACACATTAAGCAATATGAATAAAATCGAGATTCAACAACTAAAAGAAAGATCGATTCTTCGGGATCCTTCCTTTCTTAAAACGGAAGAAATCGAAGAACTTCTTGAGAATCCTAATTCTACAAGATCCAGTCGTTCTTTTTTCTCTGGCAGATATTCCGAACTTCATCTGGGTTCAAATCCTACTGAGAAGCCCACTAGAGATCAGAAATTGTTGAAGAAACATCTTGTTGTTTCTTTTGCCCCTTCCAGGCGATCGGAAAAGAAAGAAATGATGAATCTATTCAAGATAATTCCGTATTTACAAAAGAGCGTCTCAATTCATCCTATTTCACCAGATCCGGGATGTGATATGGTTCCGCACGATTTTGAATCTGAAGAGAGATTTCAAGAAATAGCAGATCTATTCACTCTATCAATAACCAAACCGGATCTGGTGTATCATAAGGGATTTGCCTTTTCTATTGATTCCTGCGGATTGGATCAAAAACAATTCTTGACTGAGGTATTCAACTCCAGGGATGAATCGAAAAAGATGATTCTACCTCCTATTTTTTATGAAGAGAATGCATTCGGGAATTCTTTGGAAGATAGAAAACAAAAAAGAGTGGTATTTGTTAGTAACAACAAAATGGAGGCAGTCAATAAAAATCAATATATATTGATCCGAAATCTGATTCAAATCCAATATAGCACCTATGGGTACATAAGAAATGTATTGAATCGATTCTTTTTAATGAATCGATCCGATCGCAGCTTCGAATATGGAATTAAAAGGGATCAAATAGGAAACGATACTCTGAATCATAGAACTATAAGGAAATATACGATCAACCAACATTTATCGAATTTGAAAAAGAGCCAGAAGAAAAGGTTCGATCCTCTTATTTTTCTTTCTCGAACCGAGAGATTCATGAATCAGGATCCTGATGCATATAGATACAAATGGTTCAATGGGAGCAAGAATTTCCAGGAACATTTAGTTTCTGAGCAGAGAAGCCGTTTTCAAGTAGTGTTCGATCGATTACGTATTAATAAATATTCGATTGATTGGTCTGAGGTTATCGACAAAAAAGATTTGCCTAAGTCACTTAGTGACTTTTTGTCCAAGTCACTTAGTTTCTTTTTGTCCAAGTCACCTCGTTTCTTTTTGTCCAAGTTGATCCTCTTTTTGTCCAAGTTGATCCTCTTTTTGTCTAAGGCATTTCCCTTTTTCTTTGTGAGTTTCGGGAATATCCCCATTGATAGGTCCGAGATCCACATTTCGGAATTGAAAGGTCCGAATGATCAACTCTACAATCCGTTGTTAGAATCAATAGGTCTTCAAATCGTTCATTTGAAAAAATTAAAAGCCTTCTTATTGAATGATCATGATACTTTCCAAAAATCTAAATTATTGATCAATGGAAGACCAATCGATACTAGAAAGAATCACAGGAATGGTAACACGGATTCCTATTTCTCAATGATATCTCACGATCAAAACAATTGGCTGAATCCCGTAAAACCATTTCATAGAAGTTCATTGATATCTGCTTTTTATAAAGCAAATCGACTTCGATTCTTGAATAATCCATATCACTTCTGCTGTAACAAAAAATTCCCTTTTTATATCAAAAAGGCCCGTATCAATAATTATGATTTTACGTATAGGCAATTCCTCAATATCTTGTTCATTCGCAACAAAATATTTGCTTTGTGTGTCGGTAAAAAAAAACATGCTTTTTTGGAGAGAGATACTATTTCACGAATCGAGTCACAGGTATCTAACATATTCATACCTAACGATTTGACAATTCGATCCGATCTATTCGTTCGTAGAACTATTGACTCGATCATAGACATTTCTGGAACACCTCTAACAGAGGGACAAAGAGTCCATTTTGAAAGAACGTTTTATCAACCTCTTTCAGATATGAATCTATCTGATTCAGAAAGGAAAAACTTGCATCAGTATCTCAATCTCAATTCAAACATGGGTTTGATTTATACGCCATGGTCTGATAAATCTTTACCATTACCATCGGAAAAGAGGAAAAAAAAAAAGAGGAAAACGCGGAGTCTTTGGCTAAAGAAATACGTTCTGAAAAGGTCTAGAACCTTTAAACGAGATAGGGCTTTGTCAACTTGGAATCTATTCAAAACATATATGCCATGGTTCTTTACTTCGATAGGGTACAAATATCTATCTCAAAATTGTCTATTTTTTAATGCTTTTTTAGACCTCTTTGTCAATACTGTTTCAGACCTATTGCCGATACTAAGTAGCATTGGATCTATTTTTCATGATATTAAGCAAGGACCGTATATATCATGGCTAATTCTTCAGAACAAACTTCCACAATGGAATTTGATAAGTGAGATTTCGAACAAGTGTTTACAGAATCTTCTTCTGTCCGAAGAAAGGATTCATCGAAATAATGAATTGATATGGACACATCTGGGATCGCCAAATGTTCAGGAGTTCTTCTATTTAATCCTTTTTCTTCTTCTTGTTGCTGGATATCTCGTTTATACACATCTTATCTTTGTTTTCCGCGCCTCTAGTGAGTTACAGACAGAGTTCGAAGAGGTCAAATCTTTGATGACTCCATCATACATCATTGAGTTGCAAAAACTTCTGGCTCGGTATCCTACATGGGAATATCGGTATCCGATATCGGAATGGAATTTCGTCTGGTTAAAGAATTTCTTTCTGGTTGCTCTGGAACAATTAGTAGATTCCCTCGAAGAAATACGGGGTTCTCTTTCTGGGGTCAAATCAAGACGTTCTAATAAAAAAAAAAAAGATTTTTATAGTAATCTCATCGATCTCATAAGTATCATACCAAATCCCATCAATCGAATCACTTTTTCGAGAAATACGAGATATCTAAGTCATACAAGTAAAGAGATCTATTCAGTGATAAGAAAAAGGGTGAAGGGTGATTGGGTTGAGGATAAAATAGAATCCTGGCTCGGGAGCATTGAGGGGCTTGATGAACTAGACAGAGTCCTTTTGGTTAAGTTATCCACTTTAACGACAGAAAAAAAAAGGATTGATCAAATTCTATTGAGTCTGACTCATAGTGATTGTTTATTCAAGAATGACTCTAGTTATCAAATGATTGAACAACCGGGAGCAATGTACTTACGACATTTAGTTGACATTCATAAAAAGTCTTTAATGAATTATGAGTTCAATACATCTTGTTTAGCAGAAAGACGGGTATTCCTTGCTCATTATCAGACAATCACTTATTCACAAACCTCGTGTGGGGCTAATAGGTTTCATTTCCCATCTCATGGAAAACCCTTTTCGCTCCGCTTAGCCTTATCCCTCTCTAGGGGTATTTTAGTGATAGGTTCTATAGGAACTGGACGATCCTATTTGGTCAAATACCTAGCGGCAAACTCCTATGTTCCTTTTATTACGTTATATTTGGACAAGTTCTTTAATAACATGTTTAAAAGTTTTTTTCTGGAGGATGAGGATGAGGATGGTGAGGATGAAGATGAGATTTTCGATAGTTTTTGGGATGACGACGAGAGTGATGCTATTGACGAGTTTGGT